TAGAAATAGCAGAAGCCTGGGATACCATTCCATTTGCACAAGTAATAAGAGGCTCTATGTTAATAACTCAATCGATTCTTAGAAAATATATTATTTTACCTTTATTGATAGTAGCTAAAAATATGGGTCGTATGTTATTATTGCAACTTCCTGAATGGTCTAAGGATTTACAGGAATGGAATAGAGAAATGCATGTTAAATGTACCTATAATGGTGTTCAATTATCAGAAACCGAATTTCCGAAAAATTGGTTAACAGACGGTATTCAGATAAAAATCCTATTTCCTTTCTGTCTGAAACCTTGGCACAGATCTAAGCTGCAAACCTCTCATAGAGATCTAATGAAAAAAATAAAAAAAAAAGATGATTTTTGTTTTTTAACGGTTTGGGGAATGGAAGCTGAACTTCCTTTTGGTTCTCCCCGAAAAAGACCTTCTTTTTTTGAGCCCATTTTTAAAGAACTCAAAAAAAAAATTCAAAAATTGAAAAAGAAATATTTTCTAGTTTTAAGAGTTTTAAAGGGAAGAACAAACTTTTTTCTAACAGTCTCAAAAGAAACAAAAAATTGGGTCATCAAAAGTGTTCTATTTATAAAAAGAATAAGAAAAGTACTTTCAAAAGTAAATCAAATTCTGTTATTTAGATTGAGAGAAGTATATGAATTAAGTGAAACTAAAAAAGAAAAAGATTCTATAATCAACAATCAGATAATTCATGAATCGTTTAATCAAATTCGATCTACAGATTGGACAAATTATTCCCTGACAGAAAAAAAACTGAAGGATCTGACTGATAGAACACGCACAATTAGAAATCAAATAGAAAAAATTACAAACGACAAAAAAAAAGTAACTCCAGGAATAAATATTAATTCTAACAAAACAACTTATAATGCCAAAAGACTAGAATCACTAAAAAATATTTGGCAAATATTAAAAAGAAGAAATGCTCGATTAATCAGTAAATTACATTATTTTATAAAAATTTTCATTGAAAGAATCTACATAGATGTCTTTCGGTGTATCATTAATATTCCCCAAATCAATATACAACTTTTTCTTGAATCAACAAAAAAAATGATTGATAAATACATTTACACTAATGAAACAAATCAAGAAAGAATTAATAAAACAAATAAAAATACAATTCACTTTATTTCGACTATAAAAAAGTCACTTTATAATATTAGTAATAGTAAAAGGAATTCACCTATTTTTTGTGACTTATCCTCCTTGTCACAAGCATATGTATTTTACAATTTATCCCAAACCCACTTGGATAAATTAAGATCTGTTCTTCAATATCACGGAACATCTTTTTTTCTTAAGACTGGGATAAAGGATTCTTTTGGAACACAAGGAATAATTCATTCTGAATTAAGATATAAGAAATTTCGGAGTTATGGAGCGAATCAATGGAAAAACTGGTTAAGGGGTCATTATCAATACGATTTATCTCAGATTAGATGGTCTAGATTAATCCCACAAAAATGGCGAAATAGAGTCAATCAATGTCGTACAGCTCAAAAGAAAGATTTAAAGAAATGGAATTCATATGAAAAAAACCAATTACTTTCTTACAAAAAACAAAAAGATTCTGAAGTATATTCATTATCGAATCAAAAAGATAATTTTCAAAAATACTTTAAATATGATCTTTTATCATATCAATCTATTAATTATGAAACTAAGAGGAACTCATATATTTCTGTTTATGGATCACCATTACAAGTAAATACGAATCAAAAGATTTCTTATAATTACAACACACCTAAAGGCAAATTATTTGATAAATGGGGGGGTATTCCTATCAATAATTATCTAGGAAGAGGTGATATTATGTATATGGAAAAAAATCCAGATAGAAAATATTTTGATTGGAAAATTCTCAAGTTTTGTCTTAGAAAAAAAGTCAATATTGAGGCCTGGATCAAGTCCAACAGTAATAAAAAAACTAAGATTGGAACTAATAATTACCCAATAATTGATAAAATTGATAAGAAAGGTCTTTTTTATCTTACAATTCATCAAGATCTAGAAATCAATCCACCCAATCATAAAAAAATCTTTTTTGATTGGATGGGAATGAATGAAGAAATACTAAATTGTCCTATATCCAATCTGGAACTTTGGTTCTTCCCCGAATTTGTGCTACTTTATAATGCATATAAAATGAAACCGTGGATTATACCAAGCAAATTACTTCTTTTAAATTTGAATATAAATGAAAATGTTAGTGAAAATAAAAACGTCAATGGAAAGCCAAAAGGGAATTTTTTTATACCATCGAATGAAGAAAAAAAATCTTTTGAATTAAAGAATCGAAATCAAGAAGAAAAAGAACCCGCAGATCGACGAAATCGTGGTTCAGATGCACAAAACCAAAGAAATCTTGGATCCCTTCTCTCAAACCAACAAAAAGATATTGAAGAAGATTATGCGCGATCAGACATGAAAAAACGTAAAACGAAAAAACAATACAAGAGCAACACGGAAGCAGAACTAAATTTCTTCCTGAAACGATATTTGCTTTTTCAATTGAGATGGGACGATGCTTTGAATCAAAGAATGATCAATAATATTAAGGTATATTGTCTCCTGCTTAGACTGAGAAACCCAAGAAAAATTACTATATCCTCTATTCAAAGAAGAGAAATGAGTCTGAATATAATGCTGATTCAGAAGAATTTACCTCTTACAGAATTGATGAAAAAAGGAATATTGATTATCGAATCGGTTCGTCTGTCTGTAAAAAATGATGGACAATTTATTATGTATCAAACCATAGGTATTTCATTGGTTCATAAGAGTAAACGCCAAATTAATCAAAGATATCGAGAACGAGGATATGTTGATAAGAAGAATTTTGATGAATCTATTTCAAAACATCAAAGAATGACTGGAAATAGAGATAAAAATCATTCGAATTTACTTGTTCCTGAAAATATTTTATCATCTAGACGTCGTAGAGAATTGAGAATTTTAATTTGTTTCAGTTCAACGAATAGAAATGGTGTGAATAGAAATCCGGTATTTTGTAACGAGAACAACGTAAAAAACTGGAGTCCATTTTTGGATGAAAGTAAACATCTTGATAGTGATAAAAATGAATTAATTCAATTAAAGTTCTTTCTTTGGCCGAATTATCGATTAGAAGATTTAGCTTGTATGAATCGCTATTGGTTTGATACGAATAATGGCAGTCGTATCAATATGTTAAGACTACGTATGTATCCACGATTGAAAATTGGTTAATGTTAATACCGTATTTTTTCTATATATCCTATACCGTATATGGTATATGAAAGTAAACAGATGTACACATACCTTGTCTTACATCCCATTCTAATATACGTCAATAAAGTATCAATTAGATAAAAAGTGAATTGAATCAACAAAATCTTCTTCATTTTCTGTTTAAATATAAATTATTCGCTTTTGTGAGTGCAAAAACGTACCATCCTTTTGTATCCCTATTCGAATCCAATTTGATTAATTCATTTTAATTGATAAAATTAGGAGTCGATAAAGAAATTAAGATCATTATGTATATCACATTCAAATTACTGGCATTATTATTTCTGATCGATAAAATTACATATCTGTAAAGTCAAAAAAGGAGGAGGAAATTCTTTTATGGTCAAAAATTCATTCATTTCCGTTACTTCACAAGAAGAAAAGAAAGAAAACAGGGGGTCTGTTGAATTTCAAGTAGTCAGTTTTACCAATAAGATACGGAGACTTACTTCACATTTGGAATTGCACAAAAAAGACTATTTATCTCAGAGAGGTCTACGGAAAATTCTGGGAAAACGTCAACGGCTATTGGCTTATTTGTCAAAAAAAAATAGAGTACGTTATAAAGAAATAATTGGTCAGTTGGATATTCGAGAGATAAAAACTCGTTAATTTGAAGAATCTTTTTGATCGTTTAAATTTTGATGAACTTCTTTTTTTTCACTTTCAGCAATTCATGGAAGAATGAATGGGGAAAAACCTATGACTGCACCAGCTACAAGAAAAGACCTCATGATAGTCAATATGGGTCCTCACCACCCATCAATGCATGGTGTTCTTCGACTCATCGTTACTCTAGATGGTGAAGATGTTATTGACTGCGAACCAATATTGGGTTATTTACACAGAGGAATGGAAAAAATTGCAGAAAACCGAACAATTATACAATATTTGCCTTATGTAACACGTTGGGATTATTTAGCTACTATGTTCACAGAAGCAATAACTGTAAATGCACCAGAACAGTTAGGCAATATTCAAGTACCTAAAAGGGCGAGCTACATCAGAGTCATTATGTTGGAGTTGAGTCGTATAGCTTCGCATTTGTTATGGCTTGGCCCTTTTATGGCAGATATTGGGGCACAGACCCCCTTCTTCTATATTTTTCGAGAACGAGAATTGATATATGACCTATTCGAAGCTGCCACCGGTATGCGAATGATGCATAATTATTTTCGTCTCGGAGGAGTAGCTGCTGATCTACCTTATGGATGGATAGATAAATGTTTAGATTTTTGCGATTATTTTTTAACAGGGGTTGCTGAATATCAAAAGCTTATTACACAGAATCCTATTTTTTTAGAACGAGTTGAAGGAGTAGGCATTATTGGCGGAGAAGAAGCAATAAATTGGGGTTTATCAGGACCAATGCTACGAGCTTCCGGAATACAATGGGATCTTCGTAAAGTTGATCATTATGAGTGTTACGACGAATTTGATTGGGAAGTACAATGGCAAAAAGAAGGGGATTCGTTAGCTCGTTATTTAGTACGAATCAGCGAAATGACAGAATCTATAAAAATTATTCAACAGGCTCTAGAAGGAATTCCAGGGGGGCCCTATGAGAATTTAGAAATCCGACGCTTTGATAGAGTAAGGGATCCCGAATGGAATGATTTTGATTATCGATTCATTAGTAAGAAACCTTCTCCGACTTTTGAATTATCACAGCAAGAACTTTATGTAAGAGTCGAAACCCCAAAA